AAAAATAATATTATAATAATGTAAATAGGTGCATTTTGGGGCATGAATCCTTAGCTCGAGACTTTCCTGTTTCCGGGGGGTTTTCAGGATAAATATTAGTCTACGAGTTTAGGGGGTAGGGGGGTTTTACCCAAAAACCGCGGGGGGAAATAAATAAGTTGGGGGGGGTATACTTTATATTTATGCTCATGAAATCAATTATGCAATTCTTCTTATAAAGTTTCATGTCATGAATTAAAATTATTGTATACATGAGAAATGTACACCCTTGTTTAATCCATCTTAGCTTTGCACTCTGAAATGTCAAGTGAAAGGAGGACAAAAAAAAACTATAATGCCCATTAGAATGAATGCTTGGCATGTGGGGTAAAGGTTTTTTAGTACTTCACCAATAATCAGATGCAAGGTTCTAACAATTTTTGGGGGGTTTTCTAGTCATGTACCTGAAATAGGAACCAAATGCCAGGAATAGTTCATTTTGTGAAACCCCCACAGTTTCTTGTCCCTGACCATCATTAATTTAATGTACAAAGCTTAAACTTAAATGTCTTCCTTGTCTGCAATTGAATTTTTAAAGTAGAGGGGTTGATACTTGGAATAAATGGTTTCTGAAAATGTATGTTAGATGATAGCTTGATATTTGGTTAAATAATTGGGTGTTACTTTTTAGTATGCAGTTATGTTTAATGATTTACTCATGTATTCTGTTGAATTTTAAAAGGATTGTTGATGAATGTAGTAGTTAAAATCATTTAATGGGGATAATACATGTTATGTCTTTAAACATTATTATTATGTTTGACATAAATTTATGGGGTTAATACATATATGTATTTAAGCAAAGAATAGTTAAATTTAGAATACTAGCTTTGGGAGCTAGAGGTGGGAGTTAAAATCTCCTTTCTTTGAGCAGTAGGAAGGATTTTAACCTTCGGCGGCCGGCTTACAAGACCGGTGCTCTGGCACTGAGCTACTACTGCAGGCAGTTTGAAGAAGTTTGTTTTCTAACAGCCCAGCAAGAGGAAATAGGCCAAGAAAAATAAAGAAGTAAACAAAGGATGCAATTTGGCCAATAATGATGTATGGGTGTTCAACAGGTATTCCCCCAATTCATGTGAGGATAATTACATCTGCTACAAGTGTTCAAAAGATTAGTTGGGAGAGTGGGCGGAAGGTAAGGCCTCGTTGTTTTGATGTGTGCAGGAAGGGGACTAGTATAAGAACTAGAATTGATGCTAGTAATGCAAGAACTCCTCCTAGTTTATTAGGAATCGAGCGGAGGATGGCATAGGCAAATAAGAAGTATCATTCAGGCTTGATGTGTGGAGGTGTTACTAGGGGGTTTGCAGGGGTGAAGTTGTCTGGGTCGCCAAGGTAGTTTGGGGAAAATAAAGCAAGGGATGTAAGGGCGAGGAGTATAATAGCAAATCCTAGGAGGTCTTTATAGGAGAAGTAGGGGTGAAAGGGGATTTTGTCTGCATCTGAGTTCAACCCTGCTGGGTTGTTTGACCCAGTTTCATGGAGGAAAAGAAGGTGAAGGACAGTGACAGCAAGGATGACAAATGGGAAGAGGAAGTGGAATGCAAAGAATCGTGTTAGGGTTGCATTGTCTACTGAAAAGCCCCCTCAGATTCATTGTACTAGGGAGTTTCCCACATAGGGGACAGCAGAAAGAAGGTTGGTAATAACTGTGGCCCCTCAAAAGGACATTTGGCCTCAGGGTAATACATATCCTACAAAGGCAGTTATTATTACTAGGAGGAGAAGGACGACTCCAATGTTTCAGGTCTCTTTATATAGGTAGGAGCCATAGTAAAGACCTCGGCCGATGTGGAGGTAAATGCAAATGAAGAAGAAAGATGCACCATTGGCATGTATATTTCGGATTAATCAGCCAAAGTTTACATCTCGGCAGATGTGGGCAACAGAAGAAAAGGCAGTGGCAATGTCAGCAGTATAGTGTATTGCAAGGAACAGGCCAGTGAGAATTTGGGCAATTAGGCAAATTCCTAATAGGGAGCCGAAGTTTCATCATGCAGAGATATTTGAGGGGGCTGGAAGGTCAACTAGTGCATCATTGGCAATTTTAAGCAGGGGGTGCGATTTTCGTAGGCTGGTCATTAAGGTTTCCTGTAGTTGAATAACAACGGTGGTTTTTCAAGCCATTGGTCCTGGTTAGAATCCTGGTAGGAATAATGGTTTATATCATGTGTATTTTTATGTTGGGGCTAGTGTTAGGGGTAATTGTAGTTGCTTCAAACCCATCTCCATACTTTGGGGCATTAGGTCTAGTGGTTGTTTCAGGAATGGGGTGTGGGGTGTTGGTAGGGCATGGGGCACCCTTTCTTTCATTGGTTCTGTTCTTGATTTATCTTGGGGGGATATTAGTTGTGTTTGCTTATTCTGCTGCTTTAGCTGCAGAGCCTTTTCCTGAGACATTGGGGAGTCGGGCTGTTGCTTTAAATGTAGGGGGGTATTTTGCAGGGGTGGTAGTTGGGGCAAGTTTCTTTTGAGATGGGTGATTTGGGGGGTTGTGGTTTACAGTTGATGAAGTGTTGGAGTTTTCCTTGTTACGAGCTGATGTAGGTGGGGTAGCTGTAATGTACTCTTCAGGGGGGCTTATGCTTGTTTTAAGTGCTTGAGTGCTTCTTTTAACTTTGTTTGTGGTGTTGGAGGTGTGTCGGGGGTTAAGTCGGGGGACATTACGGGCTGTTTAGAGTGTGAGTAGGAGAAGGGCAAGGGCAAAGGTTAAGAAGAATAAGGCAAGGAAGGTTTTTACTATGCCTTGTTGAGCATTACTTGTTGTTGTAATCAAGGGAAGGTTAGTAGAATGTACAGCTTTTGGGCCAATTTTTTCTAGCCATGTCTGGTCTACCATTTGGGTGGCAATGTATTGGCCCAGGAGCAGGTTAATTTTAGGGGGGAAGCGGTGAATAACAGAAGGGTAGAAGCCTAGCATGTTAGAGAAATGATGGGTGTGAAGAAGGGGTGCAGGCTTGTATTGTTTGGTTGTTAAGTTGGCAAGTTCTAGGGCCACAAGCAGGCCTGTGATAGTCACTAGTAGGGCTGCAAGTTTTAATAGAGGGGGTATAGTTATGATTGGTGTTTTTGGGATGATGATATTTGAGGTAATTAAAAGTCCAGCAATAATGCTTCCTCATGCAAGTCGTTTGATTGGGTTAATAACTGCAGGGTTGTTTTCATTAATTGGTGATAAAGGGTTAAATCGGGGGTGGCCTATTGATACAAAGAATACTACTCGTAGACTATAGATTGCAGTAAAGGAAGTGGCAAGAAGGGTTAGAATTAGGGCCCAGGCGTTAAGGTGAGATGTGTTTAGGGCTTCAATAATTGCATCTTTGGAGAAGAAACCAGCTAGGAAGGGGGTTCCTGTTAGGGCAAGGCTACCAATGGTTAGACAGGAGGAAGTAAATGGGGCAAGATGGTGCATTCCTCCTATTTTTCGAATGTCTTGTTCATCATTAAGGCTGTGAATTAAAGACCCTGAACATAAAAAAAGTATTGCTTTAAAGAAGGCATGGGTGCAGATGTGCAGGAAAGCAAGTTGAGGCTGATTTAGGCCAATTGTAACTATCATCAGCCCAAGCTGACTTGATGTTGAGAAGGCAACAATTTTTTTGATATCATTTTGGGTAAGGGCACAAGTTGCTGTGAAAAGGGTGGTTAGGGCTCCAAGGCATAGGCATGTGGTTAGGACTATAGGGTAATTTTCTATTAGGGGGCTCGTTCGAATTAGAAGAAAAATTCCTGCAACAACTATAGTGCTTGAGTGGAGTAGTGCTGAGACAGGGGTGGGGCCCTCTATGGCAGAGGGTAGTCAAGGGTGTAGCCCAAATTGGGCAGACTTACCAGTTGCTGCAATGATTAGACCAAGAAGGGGAAAGGTGAGATCAAGGTTATGAGGGGCTGAGAAGATTTGTTGAAGTTCCCATGAATTTAGGTTTGTTGCCATTCATGCTATTGAAAAAATGAGGCCAATATCACCAACTCGGTTATATAGGACTGCTTGAAGAGCAGCAGTGTTTGCATCTGCACGTCCATACCACCAGCCAATCAGTAGAAAGGATATGATCCCTACTCCTTCTCAGCCAATAAAAATTTGGAATATGTTGTTGGCTGTAACAAGGATAATTATAGCAATTAAAAAGACTAGTAAATATTTGAAAAATTGGTTTATGTTGGGGTCTGCATGCATATATCATGAGGCAAACTCTAGGATGGACCAGGTCACATAAAGGGCAACAGGTGTAAAAATTAGTGAATAGAAGTCAAATTTTAGGCTAATGTTTACATCAAATATGAGGGTGTTTATTCAGGCTCAGTTGGTAATGACGGCCTCTGCCCCTTCAGAAATGAAGAGAAACAGGGGGAGGAGGCTAACAAGGAATGCTAGTTTTACAGCTGTTTTAACTTGTTTCAAGGCTCAGTCAGGGGCTTTGGGTGTTGGGGAAAAGGTTGTAATTAGTGGGTAAAAAAGAAGGGCAAAGATGATTATTAGGCTGGTGGTTATTATTAAAGGAGTGGGGTGCATAGCTTTTACTTGGATTTGCACCAAGAGTTTTTGGTTCCTAAGACCAATGGATGAGCTGTTATCCTTTAAAAGCAAGGTGAGGGAGCTCCGGAATTCAACCGAGGGTACAAGGATTAGCAGTCTTTGTTGCTGGCAAGCCTCTCTCGGTGGGCAAGGGGGTTTTAACCTCTGTCTTTAGAATCACAATCTAATATTTTTGTTAAACTATGCCTACAGAAGGTTCAGCCTCAGATTAGCTCTGGTTTTGAAATCAGTAGAATTAGGGGGAGTATGTGAAGTGCTAAGAGCAGGTGTTCTCGGGTGTGAGAGGGGTCAAGTGCAATGATGTGTTGGGGGATTGGCCCTCGTTGTGTTATTAAAAATATGTACAGGGAGTAGCCTGCTGTAATTAAAGTGCCAGCACCTGTCAGTGCAAGGGTTGCTCATGATCAGTTAAATAGGGAGACAATAATTATTAGTTCACCCATCAGGTTGGGGAGAGGGGGCAAGGCTAGATTTGCCAGGCTAGCAATGAACCATCAAGAGGTTATAAGGGGTAGTACTATTTGCATCCCACGGGCCAGGACTATTGTTCGAGTATGGGTTCGTTCATAGTTGGTGTTTGCCAAGCAAAATAGGGCGGAGGAAGTTAGGCCGTGAGCAATTATTAAAATTAGGGCTCCTGTAAATCCTCAGGGTGTTTGGATTAAAATGCCTCCTGCTACAAGACCCATGTGACCTACAGAGGAGTAAGCAATTAGTGATTTTAGGTCTGTTTGTCGCAAACAAATTGAGCCTGTTATAACCACTCCTCACAGGGCAAGAATAATAAATGGGTAGCTGAGTTCTTTTGTAAGGGGTTCAAGCATAATTATTATTCGCATTATGCCATATCCCCCTAGTTTTAGTAGGACGGCAGCTAGTACTATGGAGCCTGCAATGGGGGCTTCTACATGGGCTTTGGGGAGTCAAAGGTGTATTCCATACAAAGGCATTTTAACAAGGAATGCTAAAAGACAACCTGCTCATCAGATTTTGTCAGCAATTGTGGCTAAGGGGAATGTGGGGGCATATTGCAGGGTGAGGAGGGATAGGGTACCAGTGGCATTTTGTAGCAGGAGAAGAGCAACTAATAGGGGTAGGGAGCCTGCAAGGGTATAAAATAGGAAATAGGTGCCAGCATTAAGTCGCTCTGTTTGATTTCCTCACCGGGTGATAAGAATTAGTGTGGGGACAAGGGTTGCTTCAAACATAACATAAAAAAGAAGCACTTCAGTGGCTGAAAAAGCTATGATGAGAAAGATTTGAAGGGATGTCAACAGGGTAATGTATATTCGTTGCCGGTTGATGGGCTCACTAGAAACATGGTTTTGACTTGCCAGAATTATTAGGGGGAGAAGTCAGCAAGTTAAAACAAGGAGGGGGGTTGATAGGGGGTCTAGTGCTATAAAGTAGTTTATAGAGGATCAGCCAGTTTCATATGAGGCGTGTAGTCATGTTAGGCTAGCAATAGCAATAATTAGGCTGTGTGCAAGAGCTGTTGGTCACACTAATTTTGAGGGGGTAAGTCATGTGGTGGGAACAAGCATAATTGTTGGGAGTAAGATTTTTAGCATTGTAGTAGATTTAAACTTTGTAGGTGGTCTGTTCCATGTGTACGAGCTGTTGCAACTAGCAAGGCAAGTCCTGCACTGGCCTCACAGGCAGAGAATGCTAGGAGTAGCATTGGAGAGGCTGAGAAATTGGTTGCATTTAGTTCTAGGGTTCATAGTGAAAGGGCAAGAAAGAGTGAGAGCATTATTCCCTCTAGGCAGAGAAGGGCAGAAAGGAGGTGGGTTCGGTGGAATGCAAGACCTGCCAGGCCCAGTAAAAAGGCTGTTGAAAATGTAAAATGTGTGGGGGTCATTAGGTAATTGTGGACTTTAACCACGAGCTTTTGAGCCGAAATCAAATATTTTAATTAAAATAATTACCTATTCAGCTCATTCAAGGCCTCCTTGAAGTCATTCATAAATTAGGCCCAAGGTGAGAAGAATCAGTACAAAGGCAGCTCAAAAGAAAGTGACTAGAGGGTTGGGGAGTTGGTCTCCTCAGGGAAGGGGGAGAAGAAGAGCAATTTCGAGGTCAAATAAAAGAAATAAGATGGCCACTAGAAAAAATCGTATTGAAAATGGTAGCCGAGCAGAGCCAAGGGGGTCAAAGCCACATTCATAGGGGGACAGTTTTTCTTGGTCTGGGGTAATTAGGGGGAGTCAAAAGGAGACAATTGCTAAAATTGTGGATAGGGCAACAGCAATAAAGATTACAGTGGAAATAAGGTTCATTATCTTTCCTTGGATTTTAACCAAGACCAGGTGATTGGAAGTCACTCATACTAGCATTAGTACTAGAAAGATATGAGCCTCATCAGTAGATGGAGATATAGAGGAATAGTCAGACTACATCAACAAAGTGTCAGTATCAGGCAGCTGCTTCAAATCCAAAGTGGTGCTCAACTGTAAAGTGGTAGTTTACTTGACGTAGTAGGCAGATAGCTAAGAAGGTGGTGCCAATGATAACATGGAGTCCATGGAAGCCTGTGGCTACAAAGAAAGTTGAGCCATAAACTCCGTCTGCAATTGTGAAGGGGGCTTCATAGTATTCTATAGCTTGGAGGAAGGTAAAGTAGCACCCAAGAAGAATAGTTAAAGCAAGGGATTGAATGGCTTGTGTCCGTTCTCCTTCTATGATGCTATGGTGGGCTCACGTTACTGTTACACCAGAAGCTAAAAGGACTGCTGTGTTTAGAAGTGGTACTCCAAAGGGGTCTAAAGGTGTAATTCCAGCTGGGGGTCAGCAGCCTCCAATTTCAGGAGTTGGTGCTAAGCTTGAGTGGAAGAAGGCTCAGAAAAATCCAAGAAAGAAAAAAACTTCTGAGGTAATAAAAAGGATTATTCCATATCGAAGGCCTTTTTGAACAGGGGGTGTGTGGTGTCCTTGATAGGTGCCTTCCCGTACAATGTCTCGTCATCATTGATATATTGTTAATAGAAGTAGTACAGTACCTAGTGCAATTAATGATATTGTGTTGTAGTGAAATCAGATGGCTAGGCCAGAAGTTATTAGGAGTGCAGCAACTGCTCCTGTTAGGGGTCATGGGCTGGGGTCTACTATGTGGTATGCATGTGCTTGGTGGGCCATAAACGTTTTCTTGAAGATAGAGACTTAGGAGTAACACAAATACATAGGCCTGAATCATGGCAACAGCAATTTCTAGAATTGTGAGTAGGAGGAGAACAACTGCTGTTAAAAGGGCTACTGTGGGTATTAGAGGAAGAAGTGTAAAAGCAGCTGTAGCAATTAGTTGTATTAACAAATGCCCAGCTGTTAAGTTGGCTGTAAGTCGGACCCCGAGGGCAAGTGGGCGGATAAAAAGACTAATTGTTTCAATAATAATTAGTACTGGAATAAGGGGGATAGGGGTTCCTTCAGGAAGGAGGTGGCCTAAAGCAGCTGTGGGCTGGTTTCGTATTCCAATTAGTACTGTAGCCAATCAAAGGGGGACAGCTAAGCCTATGTTTAAGGATAGTTGGGTTGTAGGGGTAAAAGTATAGGGCAAGAGTCCTAATATATTTAAGGAAATTAAGAAGACTATAAGGGAGGTGAGAATTAATGCTCATTTATGACCCCCTAGATTAATTGGTGTAAGCAGCTGGGATGTGAAGCGATTGATAAATCACCCTTGTAAGGTCAAGAAGCGGTTATTAATTCATCGGGGGGCAGGGGAGGGGAAGAGGAGTCAGGGTAAGACAAAGGCTAAGGCAATCAAGGGAATGCCAAGATAAGTTGGGCTTATAAACTGGTCAAAAAAGCTTGTTATCATGGTCAGGATCAGGGGTTGGTTTTAGTGATTTGTGTGGTTTGAGGGGAGGGTTCATTTGGGAATGTGTGGTTAAGTGTTTTTGGGACTACAATTGTGATAAAGATTAGTCATGAGAAGACTAAAATGGCAAATCAGGGCGAGGGGTTCAGCTGGGGCATATCACTAAGGGTGGTTGGGAGGCACCAATCTTCAGCTTAAAAGGCTGACGCTGTGGGCCCAGTTTAGCTTCTTAGTGAGGCATCTTCAAGTATTAAGGTAGATCAGTCCTGGAAGAAGTTTAAAGGGACTGCTTCTACAACAATGGGCATAAAGCTATGGTTTGCTCCACAAATTTCTGAGCACTGACCATAGAATACTCCTGGGCGGGCAGCAATAAAAGCTGTTTGATTTAGTCGTCCAGGGACTGCATCTATTTTTACACCTAAGGCAGGGACTGCTCATGAGTGTAGCACATCTTCTGCAGTAACTAGTACCCGGACAGGGGCTTCAGTTGGTACAACCATGCGATGATCTACTTCTAGAAGTCGGAATTGTCCAGGGGTTAAATCTTGTGTTGGGACTATGTAAGAGTCAAATGCAATTTCTTGGTAATCAGTGTATTCATAGCTTCAGTATCATTGGTGTCCAATTGCTTTAACTGTCAGGTGGGGGTTGGTAATTTCGTCCATAAGATAGAGAATACGTAAAGAGGGAAGGGCAATTAAAATAAGGATAATAGCAGGAAGAATAGTTCAGATAATTTCAATTTCTTGGGAATCTAGAATATATATGTTTGTAAGTTTTGTGGTGACTATGGCCACAATAATATAAAGAACAAGAGTGCTAATAAGGAAAACAATTATAAGGGCATGGTCATGGAAGTGAAGAAGTTCTTCTATTACAGGTGATGCTGCATCTTGAAATCCTAGTTGTGAGGGATGTGCCATAAAATAAGATACGAGGGGTTTTAACCCACGACTCTGCCCTGACAAAGCAGTGTATTTTCAGCTATACTAGTATCTTATTAAGAAAGTGACAGAAGGGTTATGTGGCTGGCTTGAAACCAGTTTATGGGGGTTCAACTCCTCCCTTTCTCGTTAGTGGCCTGGTTGTACTTGAACAAATGCAGGTTCTTCAAATGTGTGGTAAGGAGGAGGGCAGCCGTGCAGTCATTCAATATTGGTTGCTGTGAGTTCTACAGAAGATACCACCCGTTTGGCAGCAAATGCTTCTCATAGAATAAATAGGAACAGAATCACAGCAGTTAAAGAGATTAGAGAACCCAGGGAAGAGACTGTGTTTCAAAGTGTGTAAGCATCTGGGTAGTCAGAGTACCGACGGGGCATGCCAGCAAGGCCTAGAAAGTGTTGGGGGAAGAAGGTTAGGTTAACTCCAATGAATATTACTCCAAAGTGGATTTTTGATCATGTGTTGTGTAGGGTATATCCTGAGAGGAGGGGGAATCAGTGAACAAACCCTGCTATAATGGCAAATACAGCACCCATAGAGAGGACATAGTGGAAGTGGGCTACTACATAGTAGGTATCATGAAGCATAATATCTAATGATGAATTAGCTAGGACAATTCCTGTTAGACCTCCTACAGTGAAAAGGAAGATGAAGCCAAGGGACCACAGGAGTGGGGTTTCTCATTTAATTGACCCGCCATGCAGGGTTGCCAGTCAGCTAAATACTTTAACCCCTGTGGGAATGGCAATAATTATTGTTGCAGAGGTGAAGTAGGCTCGTGTATCAACATCCATTCCTACTGTAAACATGTGATGGGCTCAAACAATGAAGCCTAGAAGGCCAATGGCCATTATTGCCCACACCATGCCCATGTATCCAAAGGGTTCTTTTTTACCTGCATAGTAGGCAACAATATGTGAAATTATTCCAAACCCAGGAAGGATGAGAATATAAACTTCTGGATGCCCAAAGAATCAGAAGAGGTGTTGATAAAGGATTGGGTCTCCCCCTCCTGCCGGGTCAAAGAATGTTGTGTTTAGGTTTCGGTCTGTAAGAAGCATTGTGATGCCAGCAGCCAGAACAGGCAGTGAAAGAAGCAGCAGCACAGCTGTAATTAGCACTGCTCAAACAAAAAGGGGGGTTTGATACTGTGAAATGGCAGGGGGTTTTATATTTAGAATTGTTGTAATAAAGTTAATGGCCCCTAAAATTGAAGAGATTCCGGCCAGGTGAAGGGAAAAAATTGTTAGGTCAACAGAGGCCCCAGCATGGGCAAGGTTCCCTGCAAGGGGAGGATAAACTGTTCAACCTGTTCCTGCCCCTGCCTCAACACCAGAAGATGCTAAGAGAAGAAGGAAAGAAGGGGGAAGGAGTCAAAAGCTTATGTTGTTTATACGAGGGAAGGCCATGTCAGGGGCACCAATCATTAGGGGGACAAGTCAGTTTCCAAACCCTCCAATCATGATTGGTATTACTATAAAGAAAATTATTACAAAAGCATGAGCTGTTACAATTACATTATAAATTTGGTCATCACCAAGGAGGGCACCTGGTTGGCTTAGTTCAGCACGAATTAGAAGGCTTAAAGCTGTCCCTACTATTCCGGCTCAGGCACCAAATACAAGATAAAGGGTACCAATGTCTTTATGGTTAGTCGAAAAGAATCAGCGGGTGATTGCCACAGGTAAAATGACTGAGAGTTCAAGTGGTGGGTTGTAGCCCCATAAACAGAGGTTTAAGTCCTCTTTTTACCAAGCTCTGGGGTGTAAACATGTAAGATTGCAAATCTTGAGATGCAGATTGACGTCTGCCGGGGCTTTCCCCGCCTTTATTGTGTGGCAGGCGGGGAAAGTAGATGGATGCTCGCTGGTTAGGGCGTTTAGCTGTTAACTAAAAGTTTGTAGGATCGAGGCCTTCCCATCTAGAAAGGCTTTAGCTTAATTAAAGTGTCTGTTTTGCATGCAGAAGTTGTGGGTTAGTGTCCTGCAAGTCTTATTCAGAGGCTGGGAGATTTTCACTCTCACTTAAGGCTTTGAAGGCCTTTGGTCTTGTATTATCCTAAGCCTCTGTTAGAGGTTTATAAGGGCTGAAATTGCTGGGGTAAGGGGGAGGAGAAGTGTGGTTGATAAAGCAGATGCTGACAGGAGTAAGGAGGATTGGAGGGATGGAAGACGTCATAAGCTTATCCCTGCTAAGTTGTTGGGGGATATTGTTAGTGTTATTGCATAGCAAAGTCGGAGGTAAAAGTAGAGGCTTAAAAGGGCAGTGAGTGCTGCAAGGACTGCTGTCATAGGAAGTTGCTGTTTAGTTAGTTCTTGTAAGATTAGTCACTTAGGTATAAAGCCTGTTATTGGGGGGAGGCCGCCTAGGGATAACAACAGTAGGGGTGTAATGGTGGTGAGAAGGGGTGCTTTAGTCCAGGATGTTGCTAAGGTGTTAATTGTGGTTGCATTGTTGCTTTTAAGGGTTAAGAATGCTGCAGTTGTTATTATTAGGTATATTATAAGGGCAAGGAGAGTCAGAGAGGGGGCAAATTGTAAAATTAACAATATTCACCCAAGGTGTGCAATTGAAGAGTAGGCTAAAATTTTTCGCAGCTGTGTTTGGTTAAGTCCACCTCACCCCCCAATTAGTGTTGAAGACAGCCCAAGGATAATTAGTAGTTCTTGGTGTGGGGTGGGAATTTGTAGAAGTAGAATAAATGGTGCTAGTTTTTGTCAGGTGGAGAGAATTAGCCCTGTGGTGAGGCTTAGTCCTTGAAGAACTTCTGGGAGTCAGGTGTGTAAAGGGGCTAGTCCTAGTTTTAGGGACAGGGCAAGGATAATTATTGTTGTAGGGATGGGGTGGGTTATGAGTGTGATGTCTCACTGTCCAGTTAGTCATGCATTAGTTACACTTGCAAATAGGAGGGTTGCTGCAGCTGTTGCTTGGGTAAGGAAGTATTTTGTAGTGGCCTCAATTGCACGAGGGTGGTGGTTTTGGGCTATTAAAGGGACAATAGCAAGAGTATTAATTTCAAGCCCCATTCATGCAAGAAGTCAGTGTGAGCTAGATACAGTGATGCTTGTGCCCAGTAAAAGGCCAAAGAAAAGTAAGGCTATAATGTAGGGGTTCATTAGCAAAGGAAGGGGTTTAACCAACATGTTTGGGGTATGGGCCCAAAAGCTTATTTAGCTGACTTTACTAGGAAGTGGTGTAGTGGAAGCACTAAGAGTTTTGATCTCTTCAGGTAGGGTTCAAATCCCTTCTTTCTAAGGAGCTGGGGGGACTTTAACCCCCATTATTCACTCTATCAAAGTGGTCCTTTGCTTCAGGCACAGTTCCTATTTTAGAGTTGTGGGGGAAGTCCTGCAAATGCCAGGGGTAGGGACAGGTGTCAGATAACCAGGGCCAGGGTTAAGGGAAGGAAGTTTTTTCAAATCAGGTGTATTAGTTGGTCATAGCGAAAACGGGGGTAGGAAGCTCGTACTCAAAGGAATAGAATGGAAAGGAGGGCTGCTTTAGTTATTAAATTAATTGTTGTAAACTCTGGGAGGTGTGGGAGGTGGGAGGCACCTAAGAATAGTGCAGCAGATAGGGTGTTTATTAATAAAATATTGGCATATTCTGCAAGAAAAAATAATGCAAATGGCCCCCCTGCATATTCTACATTAAAGCCTGACACAAGCTCTGATTCTCCTTCTGTAAGATCAAAGGGGGCTCGGTTTGTTTCTGCCAGGGTTGAAATGTATCATATTGCAGCTAAAGGCCAGGCTGGGAAGACAAGTCAAATGCTTTCTTGTGTAATGTTAAATGTTTGGAGTGCAAAGCCCCCAGTAAAAATAATTACACTAAGCAGGATAAGCCCAAGGCTGACTTCATAGGAAATTGTCTGTGCTACTGCTCGTAGTGCTCCAATTAAAGCATATTTTGAGTTTGAGGCCCACCCAGCACCTAAAATAGAATAAACTGCAAGGCTGGAGAGTGCTAGAATAAACAGAATGCTTAGGTTTAAGTCTGTAACAGGATGGGGGAGAGGGAGGGGGGCTCATAAAGTAAGGGCCAGGGTAAGGGCTAGTATGGGGGCAAGCAGAAATAAAAAGGGGGAGGAAGTTGAGGGTCGGACAGGTTCTTTAATGAAAAGTTTTACACCATCTGCAATGGGTTGTAGGAGACCATAGGGTCCTACCACATTTGGGCCTTTACGCAGTTGCATATAGCCCAGCACTTTGCGTTCAAGCAAGGTTAAGAATGCAACTGCTAGGAGTACAGGCACAATATATGCTAGAGGGTTTAGGATGTGTGTTAAAAGTGTGGCTATCATAGTTAAGGAGAGGACTTGAACCTCTGTTTAAAGGGCTTAGGTCTTTTGCATTATTCCGGGCTCTGCCACCTTAACTTGCCTTTTTCTCAGGAGGAAAAAGGTATGCCCTTTTACCTATTTTAGTTGGTTTCACTAGGTAGGGGTGAGGCTTGCTTAAAGTATGGGCCTCCTCTTTTCGGTCCTTTCGTACTAGAAAAGAGCACTACATAGATAGAAACTGACCTGGATTTCTCCGGTCTGAACTCAGATCACGTAGGACTTTAATCGTTGAACAAACGAACCCTTAATAGCGGCTGCACCATTAGGGTGTCCTGATCCAACATCGAGGTCGTAAACCCCCTTGTCGATATGGGCTCTAAAAGGGGATTGCGCTGTTATCCCTAGGGTAACTCGGTCCGTTGATCGGTCTTGCCGGATCTTGAAGGTCAGATGTTCTGTTTGCTAGAGCTGTGGCTCTGGCTTTAAGGGCCAAGGCCCTATTCCACATGGGGGTTTTTTATTACTCCACGGTCGCCCCAACCAAAGACAGGTGGACAGAGGCCATTTGGTTACTTCCATTAAGTGTGGGTTTTTAACATGGGCTGTCTTGTGTCTTAAGCTCCATAGGGTCTTCTCGTCTTATGTAAATATTCTTGCTTCTGCACAGGAAAATCAATTTCATTGACTGGAAAAAGGAGACAGCTTGGCCCTCGTTATGCCATTCATACTGGTCTCCATTTAAAAGACAAGTGATTACGCTACCTTTGCACAGTCAAAATACTGCGGCCGTTAAACTCATGAGTCACAGGGCAGGCGGGACCTCTTATATGTTAAAATGCAAGAGGCGATGTTTTTGGTAAACAGGCGAGGCCAGTGTTTGCCGAGTTCCTTCTTTTTCTTTTAGTCTTTCCTTGGGCACACCTGTGTGGGGTTAACGCTGTTAAGGTTGAGAGGTTTTCTAGTTTAATTGAATTATCTCAGTCCCCTCTTTGGTTGGGGGCGTTAATTTTCAGTGGGGGTTCGTTCTGATGTAAACAGGTGCCTTGGAGGGAGGCTTAGCTCCCTTATTACTCATGCTAGCAGTATCTCTTTTATGTTTGCATAAAAAGGCCTACTATGGGTTAAATGGAGGGGCTTAAGAAATTGTTGTTGAAATTATAGGGGGCAAAGTACTTGAGCTTTAACGCTTTCTGTGGGGGTGGCTGCTTTTAGGCCTACCAAGGTATGTTGCCTTTAAATCTTATAATCTTTAGCCTGCTTAAAAAGTTGTGTCTTTTTTCAAGGGGGGTGTACCCCTCTTGAATAACTCTTAAGACTTCTTTGGATCATTCTGGGGTGTTACCAGTTTCGAATAAAAAAGCCAAAAGGCTGAACTCCTGTTCATTTTATAGGCAACCAGCTATAACTGGGCTCGGTAGGTCTGTCACCTCTACTCTAAGCTCTTCCCACTCTTTTGCCACAGAGACGGGTTAGCCCTTTATAGGCAGTCTTGGAGTAGCTCGCTCAGTTTCGGGGGCTCAAACTAAAGGGCACTTTGCTTGAGGGTTACTTGCTAATTCATGATGCAAAAGGTACGAGGTTGTGTCTCTGCTTTTTTAATCTTTACTGGGTTTTTTCATTTCTCTTTCAGCTTTCCCTTGCGGTACTTTTTCTATTGCGCCTGTGGTCCTTTTTTGTCACCCATACTAGGGGGGAAAAATGATTTGTTTTGTTGTATTAGTGCATTTATGGTTATTAATGTTTTTTGTTGAATTTTTTTGAGGGCTAGCTGTTGGGAAAATAAAGTTCAGTGTGGCCCGATTTGCACGGGTATCTTCTCAGTGTAAGGGAGATGCTATACTATTTAAGCTACACTCTGATTTTTCCAAGTGCACCTTCCGGTACACTTACCATGTTACGACTTGCCTCCCCTTTATATGGTTTGTTTTTTATTTATTTTTAGGCTTAAAAATGTTTGGGGAGAGTGACGGGCGGTGTGTGCGCGCTTCAGGGCCAGTTTCAGGGGGACTCTCTGTTTCTCCCCTTACTGCTAAATCCTCCTTTGGATATTTATTTCAGTGCATCTTCCGTAGTTCACTGTGTCAGTGAATGTAGCCCATTTCTTCCCCTCTCGTTTGCTACACCTCGACCTGGCGTTTTGGGCTATGCCAATTATGCTCACTATGTGTCCTTCACAGGGTAAGCTGACGACGGCGGTATATAGGCGGGAAAAGACAAGAGAGGGTGAGGTTTAACGGGGGTTATCGGTTCTAGAACAGGCTCCTCTAGGGGGGTCTAAAGCACCGCCAAGTCCTTTGGGTTTTAAGCTGGGGCTCGTAGTTCCCTGGCAAATAAAGGTGTGAGGGGTTACCTTTGTTTAGGGCTAGGCATAGTGGGGTATCTAATCCCAGTTTGTTTCCTAGCTTTCGTGGGTTTGTAATGTTTAAAGCCACTTTCGTGGGAGGACTTCCTATCTTCGAGAGCATATAACAGCTTTGAAGGTGTTTGGCTTTAGTAGAAAAAAATACTAACCACTTTTTACGCCGGTGTTTGTCAACTTGGGCCCCTCGTATAACCGCGGTGGCTGGCACGAGTTTTACCGGCCCTCTTGATCTTAACTAAGTCAAGTTTACACTTATAGCTTAATGTTTATTACTGCTGAGCTCCCTTGGGGGTGTGGCTAAGCAAGGCATTGTGGGCTAACTCAGGGTTGTGCCTAATACCTGCTCCTTTATTCCAGCAAGGAATATGTAGGGCATTCTCACAGGGGTGCAGATACTTGCATGTATAAATTAGACCAGAGTTGACAGTAAAGCCAGGACCAAGCTTTTGTGCTTACGGGGCTTTCTAGGGCCCGTCTTAACATCTTCAGTGTCATGCTTTAACTAAGCTACGTTGGC